GGAATCCGATACATAAATCAGTTAATAAAAGAATAGAAAATGCTTTTATTGTGTCACTTAAGTTATATAGAAATTCCTGAATCCAAGAGTTAAGAATAATAAGTTCATTATTACACAGAATAGAATAACCACTTAGAATAATGAAACAGATTATATTTGTCGAGAAGTGCAAAATCGTCTTAATAAAATCCCCGTTGTGCATCTTGATCAATTGAATCGTTTCTTTGTGGATTCCTATATGAAGTTTTTGTAAATGTATCTTCGGATATTCCTTTATCATTTCGTCCAACAGGAGTAGCTCCTCTAATTCTATAAATTTTGCTAGAACACTCTTTTCTTGAATATCATTCAAGAAAGTTTCGGATTGTTTAGTATTCCACCAATTAGTAACCCAAGATTCCAGATTTTTATGAAATGAGAGAGAGATCCACCAAGGTAAAAAGACTATAGATGCAATAAATAGAAGGGGAATAAATGTTTTATTTTTTGCCATTTTTTTTCATCTATAAATTCAATTGTTAATGAACCAATGTTATCCGTCGACTCTATGTGATCAAAAATTTATATAAAGCATGAATTCTATTACAAGGTATCAAATCTATGAAGCTATTCTTTGCCGACCTTCCTTGATAATTTGGAAGAATGTTGAAATAATAAAAACTTATATTTTTTCCAGATATTTCAATGGGTCAAATTCGAAGCAATTCTTTCCTTTCGACAAATACCTGAAAAACCCACTTCAAGTAAATAATTCAGATTTTGAAACAAAAAATAAAACTATCGAAATCTAAAATATTTCGAAAAAATGGATATAAATTTATGAATGTTATAATTCAAAATGGGTGGCAAAACAATACAAAAATTGGAGAGTTTTTTTTACCCCCAGCTGAGAATGAGAAAGCAGTTAAAAAACTTCAATTGGTACACGCAAGAAATAGGCCAATTCCGCAGCTTTTTGTTCAATTTCTCGTGGAGTCAAATTCTCATCAGTACGAGTTAACGGTATGGCCCCTTGGCCTCGGATTTCCAGATAAAGGACACGACGAGTAGAAATACCCTCTTTAAGTTCTATTCTTATCGACTGAATATCTTTTATAAGGAATCGTAGGAAGATGCGACGATTTTTTCCAGGGAATCCCCAACGAAAAATACACACTCTACCTTCTTTTCTATCGAATAGATCATAACCACTACCTACATTCCATGAAATTGTGCACCACAAATAGGAGCTAATAAAGAGGCCTGCGATACCATAGAAAGACATCACGATCCCTTGTGGAAAAAAAAGGATTTGCTGAGAAGGAAATAAAGATATCACATTTCTACCAAGATAGCTGGAAATTCCAACCAATAAGAAGCCTAATGAACCTAAAAAGAGGATAACGGCCCAGCAAAAATTACTTGTTTTTCGAGACCCTGTTATAAGTTCTATCCATATACGTTCTGATCGCCAATTCATACTATATCGAGTTGCATTTAATTGAATTTTAAAAAGAATACGTAAAGTAAAACGAGTTTTACTTTACGTATTCTTTTTGTTTCCGAAGTAACTCTCATCAACTAGCACCATTATATTATGGTGTGAACTTTTATGGGTAATTCATCAAATTAGTTTTATATAAGAATATCCCCTTCATAGAACCGACCCCGTCATAGATATCTACATACATTGACTTTTTCTTTTAAACATCTATCGATTCGATCCTAATCTTGAAAAGAATTTGAATTAAATTACTCGTTTTCACATACATAAAAGTTCCTTCTTTTATGTTTGGAAGAAATCACGTGTTATACCATATTTCACTTTCTACTAAATTGATCGCTGTGTTATAATTAAAATCTAAGTATTGAAAAAATCAGATTTGGCCCCATTGTGCCTAAACAATCTTGTTTCTTTGAACATGAAGAAATAAAGAAGCCATTGCAATTGCCGGAAATACTAGGCCCACTAAAGGCACCAAAATAGAGGGAAAGTTGATAGTTGTCATAGAATGGGGTACCTCGATTTACTATTTGTACCTGTTTTTTATATTGTTCTAAAAATATCTTAATTCGAATTCTAATTATCTAACTAATTATATAATTATACTAATTATATCTAATATATCTAAGTGAGTATATACTCAGTGCAATTATTTATAATTTACTTTCATACTCAACTTTATTTTTATTTAAAGGAAAGAATGCAGCTGAAATAACTCACTTACAACGTACTTTAAAGGATTACGTGGTACGATTGAATCGAATAAACCCTTATTAAATAAATGTTCGGCTGATTGTGAACCTTCAGGTACGGTCTTATTCAACGTTTGTTCAATTACTCTTTTACCAGCAAATGCAATGTAAGCGTTGGGTTCGGCAATAATTATATCTCCCAACATACCAAAACTAGCTGTAACCCCCCCAGTAGTAGGAGATGTAAGAATTGCTACATAGAATAATTTTTTATTTGATTGATAATCATATAAAGCAGACGATATTTTAGCCATTTGCATCAAGC